TAGCATTATAGACTGTATTGTTACTCTTGCTCCCATCAGGATAAATCTGACCCCTTCCTCTATTTCCACCCACATATATTGGATATTTTAAGAAGTGAACGTCTTTCTTCGTTGCAGGGTCGGGGGAAAGAATGGGAAAAACAATTTCACTATATTTCTGGCCGGGAACAGGACCTATTACAAGAATATTTCTTTTATTGGGACGGTAACTCTGAAAGGATAGATTTACCGTCCTTTCTTTCACCTCGGGAGAAATACGATCGGGGGGGGCTAATTCAAATCCTTCGGGTAAAATAAGAACAGCTCCCACATTCAAAGCCCCCTTTTTCCCATTAGCAAGAACTTGTTTCAGTTGCATATCATAGGGGATTCGAACAACTGCTTCAAATACAGTATCAGGAAGTACAGTTTGCGGAACTTCAATATCCACGGGCTTATTAGCTAAATGGCAATTTGCACATACAATTCGTCCAGTTGCTTCACGCGGATTTTCATAACCCTGCTGCGCAAAAATGGGATATGCATTTGAAATAGATACCCGAGTTATTACATATATCATGATTGATACAGAAATGGATCGAGTCATCTGTTCCTTTACCCAAGAAAAAATATTTCTATTTTGCATGGTTCAATCATTGATCCCAGAATTTCTACAATAAATTAGAAAGGTAACTAATTAGTGTAGTTCCCTATCCACGAGTCTGCCATTGTACTGGAATAATTGTACTAGAATATGGGACGAATACCTTGAACAGGTATAAGTATAAATAAAGAATAAGTAAGATTGAAAATACTTTCTTTATTCTTTAAACACGAAGAAACATTCTTATTTGATTGATATCAAGAGACCAAATGAGTTCTTTATTCGTTGATTGAATGATAAATGACTACAAGCGAAGGAGATACACGATTTAAATAATGGAAGATCCAATATTTCACAATTGTATCTAGAATAACTGGAAAAGTGGAAACAAGACCGGATATAATTTTATCGTTATGAGCCAATCCAAAATCGTTGTAGACTGAACCAATCATAAGTTCCCAACCATGGGTTGAATGAAATCCGATCCATAAATCAGTAACTAAAAGAATTGAAAAAGCTTTTATTGTGTCACTCAAGTTATACAGGAATTCCTGAACCCAAGAATTAAGAATAACAAGTTCTTCATTACCCAGAATACAATAACCACTTAGAATAGCGAAACAGATTATATTTGTCGATAAATTAAAAATGATATGGAGATTATACTCATCGTGTGTTTTGACTAATTGTACCGTTTCCTTGTGTATTCCTATACGAAGCTTTTGTATCTGTGTTTCAGGGTATTCCTTTATCATTTCGTCCAAGAGGAATAGTTCTTCTAATTCTATAAATTTTTCTAGAATCCTTTTCTCTTGAATATCATTCAAGAAAGTTTCGGATTGCCGGGTATTCCACCAATTAATAACCCAAGGTTCCAGACTTTTATTAAATGAAAGAGAGACCCACCAGGGCAAAAATACTATGGATACAATATATGGGAGGGAAGTCAATGATTTTTTTTTTTTTTTTTCATTTTTTATCTGTAAATTGTTAATGAATCTGCTGCATTCGTGGATTTTATCAGATATTTATCTGAACACAAATTCTATAATTAAGGTATCGTATCGAACCAATGAATCTATTCCCATTTTTGTGTAAAAATTTAGTCCTTGTATTTAGAAAATATTGAGATATCTCCATTGGGTAAATTCCAACTAATTTCATCTCCATTTGTTATTTGGTTCTGTCGATGAATACTCGAAAATCCACTAGAAGTAACGAATATGATTTGGATTTCGAAACAAAAAATGCCTTCTCGGATCAATTAATTATTTCGAAATGTTTCACCACCTAACCACAGTCCAGGAATAATGTAACCTATAAATTCTTCATTTCAAAATACTTCGATTGGTACACGCAAGAAATAGGCTAATTCGGCAACTTTTTGTTCAATTTCTCGTGGAGTAAGATTCTCATCAGTGCCAGTCAAGGGAACCGCCCCTTGGCCTCTTATTTCCATATAAAGGACACGACGAGGATAAAGACCCTCTTTAACCTCCATTCTGATGGATTGGATATCTCTCATAAGGAAACGAAGGAAAATGCGACGATTTATTCCAGGAAATCCCCAACGAAAAATACAAACAATTCCTTCTTTTCTATCAAATCGGTCATAACCACTACCTACATTCCACGCAATTGTACACCACAAATAGGAGCTAATAAATAGACCTGCGATCCCATAAAAAGACATTATGATCCCTTGCGGAAAAAAAAATATTTGCTGAGATGGAAATACAGATATAAGATTCCTACCGAGATAACTGGAAGTTCCAACCACTAAGAACCCTAATGAACCTAAAAAAAGGCTACAGGCCAAAAAAAAATTACTTGTTTTTCGAGACCCCGTTATAAGTTCTATCCAGATATGCTCTGATCGCCAGTTCATACTATACTTACTATACTAAGGTTGTATTCGATTGGAATTGAGAGAATAACCCAAATGAATTTGACTTTACTTTTCTTGACCCCCAAGTAACTCTCATCAACTAGCACTATTTTGACGGGAACTATTAGGAGTAATTAGTTAGATAAATTGACTTTCTATTTAAAACTATTCACCGATCCATTTTTAACCAGCTATACCCATATATAATCTACATTTATGTAGATATCGTGTATCCGTATGCATATGAATGAGTCTCTCATTTGTGTTCGGAAAGAGCCACATATCGTACCATATTAGACTAAATAAATATTTGTATTATGATACAGTGTTGAAATAAATTGATGAGATTTGCTCTCTATCGAATCTAGACAATTTTATTTTCTTGGACATGAAGAAATAAAGAAGCCATTGCAATTGCCGGAAATACTAGGCCCACTAAAGGCACAAAAATAGAGGGTAGATCTGTCATAGAATGGGTGCCCCAATTTAATATTTGTATTTTAAAGATATCTTATGATAAGTATATCTAATATAAATAATATTAAGTAGTTAATAAGTGCAAGGAATATAGACCTGAATTAAGTGTACCTAATTCATCGTTCTACATAAATATGTATGATAATTCACTTTATTTAATATAAAAAACTTTCCTATTCTTCTTCTTCCATCTTTTTTTTTATTCTTTCTATATATATATTTTTTTTTTACTAAGGGTATTTAAGAGTTTATTATGAGTTCGCGACTTTCACTAATCGAATCCAACAAAGCAAACGGTAACTCGATTCTATAATAAAAAATATAAAGTGAGGGTTCGGTTCTTTCACTCCTGTCTATAATATATCATATTTGAATCTTATATCTTATAATTAATATTAAGATTCAAATATGATATATTATTAATAAGATAATTAAGATATATTTATATTATTGTCTCTATTAAAATGAAATTAATACGTTAAGAAGGCCAAATAAAATTCTTTTTTTTTTTTTTTTTATGTCTTCCCTTCCCCCAATTCCTCGGAAGGAGAAACTTAACTCTTTTATCTTTGTTTATCCTATTGATTTATAAAGGATTCATGATTAGTAATCAGGAATTAGGGATAAGATAAAAAATAGAATAATCGATCTGGAGGAAAAAATAATAATTATCCGAAACTTCCGGCTCTTACTACAAGTGGAACTTATGTCACCAAAGAAAACACCACTCTTCTTAACTTAAGTTTTTTTTTTACGATGAACTAAATACTCGTTCGCTACAAATAATTGAATTGAATCGAGTACTATACTTTAATATATTGAATTTTGATTCAGAGGAAAGAAACCGTGGAGCTGAAATAACTCACTCAGAACACCCCTTAAAGGATTACGTGGTACGATTGGGTCGAATAAGCCCTTATGGAATGAATACTCAGCCGCTTGTGAACCATCAGGTACTGTTTTATTCAATGTTTGTTCAATTATTCTTTTACCCGCAAATGCAATGTGGGCATTTGGTTCAGCAATAATGACATCTCCCAACATACCAAAACTGGCTGTTACTCCACCAGTTGTAGGAGATGTCAGGATTGATATATAGAATAACTTTTTATTTGATTGATAATCATATAAAGCAGAAGATATTTTAGCCATTTGCATCAAGCTCAAACTTCCTTCTTGCATGCGTGCTCCCCCAGAAGCACACACAATAATGACAGGTAAAGATCGATTAGTAGCATACTCGATCAAACGGGTGATTTTCTCGCCGACTACGGATCCCATACTACCTCCCATAAACTGAAAATCCATAACCCCAACTGCTATTGGAATACCATTTAGTTGACCTATGCCTGTTTGAACAGCTTCAGTTAAACCTGTTTTTCTTTGATAAAAATCAATACGATCTTTATAAGGTTCTTCCTCTGAATGAAATGCAATAGGGTCCATAGAGACCATCTCTTCATCCATAGGATCCCAAGTGCCCGAATCAATCAAAAGTTCGATTCTATCTGAACTACTCATTCTCAAATGATATCCACACTGTTCACAAATATTCATTTTTGACTTAAAAAATTTTTTATAATTTAATCCATAACAATTTTCGCATTGAACCCATAAATGTTTGTATCTTTTATTTATATCGAAATTATTAGACTTTTCTCTTATCTTGAGATCCCTGCCATTATTACTAGTTTTTATACTCGAATTCCCACTTTCACTACTTTCAGTATAAATGAAACTATAATTATAACTGTTACTGTAATAATCGGTATCACCTGAAATAGAACTATTAATACTAACTTCAAAATGAAGATAATTATTAATGCAACTATTAATGTGATTATTCCAACTAGATTGAGTATCATACATGTAATGATAATAGTAGTTCTTGGACTCACTATTCAAATAACTAGAAAAAAAACTTTCTAATTCACTCATAAACATAAAAGAACTAGCATTGTCAATCTCAAAAATCTGATTTTCAATATCAAAATAGACAGAATAATTGTCACCATTACTATCTCTAACTAAAAAGGTGTCATCAGAGACCAA